TATCAAATCTTTCTAGTCTAGTTACTTCGTTCCCTATTTCTTTTCTACTCGCGGGATCCTAAGGAAAATAATTTTGTTTCTACCGAGCTGAAACAAGAAGCCGAGGGTTCTAGTAAACCAAAACCATCATTTTCTAGCTATTTGGCTTCAATCTCCCCCTTTTTCAGCGCAAAAATTGAAGATTTAGTTACGATTGAAAGTTTTGTACTATCATCCATAGATCCTTTATTCATACTCATTCAATTGGAAGAACTGAACCAATCAAAAAAATTATGCTTCTCGACTCCATAATCCAATTTTTTTATTAAAATTCTGATTGCCTTTTGGATAGAAATCGTGAGAATGTATATTCTTTCCTCAAATGTCCTATTGAGGGTTAAAGGATTAAATCTTTTTAAGAAATAAAGTTTTTGATCGGAATATGAAATATGAAAAAAATGGAAAGACCCCTTAACTATTGAAGTTGTTAATAGAACGAATCACACTTTTACCACTAAACTATACCCGCTATATATTCATTATTGGATATGAATGGACCATTTGTCCAACAAAGTAATCAGACGCAGTCAAGATAGCATCAGAATCATGAAAATTCCAGCATTAACACGTATTTTGTTCCACTGCGGCGCGGAATTGAAAACTTGAAAAAAAAATAGTTGAATAGCAAAAAGTTTAGTCAAATTTAAATAGTGTACTTTAAATAGTGTACTAAAGTTATAAGTATTTTTTTTTTAAACCTCCCTTCACTTGAACCGCCATATTTTCTGAATTCGGGTAAATTGGGCCTCAAACTTTCAAGCTTGTACTTTGCTTTGAACAAGTAAATGATTTATAGTCTCATTTTATAAATATGTGTTTTCTATTTGATATTCTTTCTCTTATAAGATATTATAAGATATATTTTTTTCTTTCTTAATACTTCTTTCTTATTAAGATTTCTTAAGTGAATTATTAAGATGAATATAATACTGAACTTCAACTTTCATTTAGAATGAAATTCATTAATGAAAAATGAATTTCCGAATTTTCTACTTAAGAATAAGAAAAGAAAGACGACGATTAGTACTATATTACTAGATACTATAATACTATTATAGTAGAACAATTTTACTATAAAGACTAAATATTAGAATTTATACTTATTTATACTCTAATTTACTAGAATTACTATATAAGGTACTATATTTTATTCTATTCTATTATAGAATATACTAAGAATATATAATATACTAAGAATAGATATATAAATCTAATCTCTGATATTTCAATTTCAATATATAATCTATAGAATATTCTATATTAATCATTAATCTAGATCTAGATAATTTTTTAAAGAATTTATAAGATAATCTATCTATTAGAATCTTATAGAATTTCTAATAATTAGGAATGGGAATAAAAATGACTCTGTCTTGTTTCAATAACAATTTTTATTCGTCGGAACAAAAGAAGTACTGGCCCGGCCAGTACTTATACTTAACCAGGCCGGGGAAATGAACCTTTTGTACAAAATAAAAGAAGTAAGGTATTCTTTCTATTGGAAAAATCTGTTTCGAATCATTGAAGGAAAATAAAAATTGTTCTCAATCTTGACTTCACGTGTTAAAGATAAATTTCCAATTTTGAATGGGGAGAGATGGCTGAGTGGACTAAAGCGTCGGATTGCTAATCCGTTGTACGAATTATTCGTACCGAGGGTTCGAATCCCTCTCTCTCCGACCCCCCTGATCACTTGAGATTTTAGAATTGAAAAAAAAATTTCGATTATTTTATTTTATGAATCTTTTATCTTTATCTAGCATCTATTCCATTTCTTTTTACATTTACCTATGAAAAAATTAAGGAAAAAGTAAAAACAAATCTCATATCTTTTTTTATTCTTCACGCCCGGGATTACGCCCCGGATCATTAGATAAGAATCCGAAGATGAAGAGAGAAACAAAGAATATTACTACTGTGTAAACGAATAGTTTAAGAGTAAGCATTACAAATCTCCAAGATAAGATAAGATCATTTTTTTTAAGGAAATAGATCACCTATTTTACGACACACACTAGACACTATTTTGATATGACGCTCTAAAGATGAAAAAAAAAGGAAGTTTTTTTGAAATTTCTTTTCATGAATTTCTTTCTAATGTAATAAGATTCGTATTTTTTCGTTACCAAAAATTTCTTGTCATATCCATATCTATAATTAGATATTATATGGGATTTTCTAAAGGAAAGGTCAGAACAAAAGAAGAAATAAGCTGATTAGCTGATTAAAGATAAAGATCATCACCCCCTTCCCTTATTCAAATGAAATTCCAATATAAAATAGAAAATACCAGAATTTCACTTTTTGAATCGAGGGTTCCTAATGTCCAGACTTATCTGAATCTTATTTATGATCTTATTGATTTTCAGAATAAAAATCTCATCTTTTTTTTATCGAAGAAATTATGAATTGAATAGAGATTTCATTTTTATCGAAAACTTACAGCAGCTTGCCAAACAAAGGCTAAGAGAAAAAAGAGTACAGGGATAACCGGCATAACGTCTACGATTGGATTGAAAAAGGCATAAGCCTCGGGCAATTTGGCGAAGAAAAAACTACTCGAATAAAGGGTATAATTAAGACAGATACAGATTAAACTAAAGATATTAAACATAACAAATATTCTTTTCTTGTTCTTAAAGATTCAAATTAAATTGAAATGATAATAAATTATCAGATTGGATTGAGTTGTTTTTATGAGGAAAATTTTCAAAGAAAAAGGCAGATGCAGATAAAAGAAAGAAATTCTTCTTTTTCTTTGACTTCTCCCCAATCAAGAATCCTTCCTTAAATTCTCCAATCAAATAAGAATACAAGGAATTCTATATTTCATACAATATCTTAATTGAATTCTAAGTAATGATCAATTAATCTTTTTGATTCTATATCTATTGTGTTGAATCCTAGTGACAACATGTCCTATATTTCTTTTGGTTGGTTATTGACGAATAACCAATATTTATCTTATTTTTTCTTATACCAAATCAAAATGGGGCGTGGCCAAGCGGTAAGGCAGCGGGTTTTGGTCCCGTTACTCGGAGGTTCGAATCCTTCCGTCCCAGATCGTTTGCATTAGAAACGAAAGATTCTTCTCTATTGAAATTGAAAATTTAATTCAACAATTTTCTGTTTAATGTTGGATACAATGTTATCCAATCTGAATTCTAAGAATGATTCTGAGAATCATATCTTTTTTTTTTTACTTTTTTACTAAAGTATTTTATTCTTAAATATAAATATTCATGATTACTTTTGTTAACAATTATTTGTTTTATATGATGGAGATGGATGATGGATGCGAAAAGATAAGAATCCGAGGATTCTTATTTTCTCTTTGATCTTACCTTACACGAGACTTTTTCTACTCCATAATAATGAAAACAAAGAAATTTTATTCTCAAACTATCTCTCTGTTTTCAATTAAATGAAAATAAGATTCAATTGGAGATGGTAAATAATAAGTAAATCATAATATTAGAAAAATCATATTTCATAAAGAAAAAATGAGAAAATATTCATAAAAATATTCATAATTAATATAATCATATTAGAATATATTAATACATAAATACATAATTATTACATATATTACATTAAGATATATTACATTAAGAGTATAAAATAGAAAAATATATAAATATATAGAAAAATATATAATATATATAATATATATATTAAAATATAATATATTTATAATATATTGTAATTGTCATTTTGTAATTGTATATTTTTATTTTTTATATTTTTCTTATTAATAATATCTTATTATTTCAGATTATCTTATTAATCTAATAATGAAATATTGAGTGAAACATTTAGTTAAATTTAGTTCCGGATAACACTTATCTATTAGTGTAGATTATTATGTATCGATTGGTTCAGCCAATGACTATTCATGATTCCATATTGAATCAATTGCATACGGTTCCAAATTAAAATAAAATGAGAGGGATGTTATGGTAAAACTTCGTTTGAAACGATGTGGTAGAAAGCAACGTGCGACTTGAAGGACATGATTGGCTGTGGATTCTGACATCCACCATCTTTCTCTTTCTATACGAATGAAGATGCTCTTGTCTCGACATAATTTGTTCTGCTAGGAACCTAATTTAATTTGTCTTGGGTTGCTAAATAACTAAATAAAGATACTAATGGTATATAAAGGTATAGCATATGATGGAGCTCGAGCAAAAATGATTGATTCATTTATCGGGGGAATAATCTAGGGTTAGTTACAATCAATAAGTTAGACCAACTTTGTAAATATATCATCAATATCTAAATATAGATAAATGGAGAGGTTCAAAAATGAACAAGTTTGAAATGAAAAAATCAAATTTGTCGAAATTTTCAAACTGTTTCAATCAAGAGTGTATCACAAAGGAATCAATCTTTCGTATTATTTTTTCCTGTTCTTTCCATAGAAAAAACAAAAAACAAAAGGTATGTTGCTGCCTTTTTGAAAAGGAGTAAGGATCACCGAAGTAATGTCTAAACCCAATGATTTCACAAAGCGCAAAGCAAAGACAACAAATTCCGGAACAAGGAAACACTATTTTCACTTGTCTCAACAATTGGATCAGAATGAGTAAAAAAAAATATATCCGAAAGAAGACAAAAAAAGAGGTTAGAGACAGCTCAAGAAATTCTAAGGATTTCCTTTCGAACTCTTTCAAAACTACCCAACTTGAGTTAGGAGTACAAATGGAAATTTCTTTTTCTGTAAAGAAGGAAAAAAAGGCTCAAATTACAGTCTAATTCTTTATGGATCCATTTCTCTATCTATATAGATAGATAGATAGAGAAATTCTAGAAATTAGAATCATTTTTTCTTGAGCCGTATGAGGAGAAAACCTCCTATACGTTTCTAGGGGGGCATCTTTTATCTACATCTATCCCAATGAGCCATCTATCGAATCGTTGCAATTGATGTTCGATCCCGAAGAGAAGGAAGAGATCTTCTAAAAGTGGGTTTTTATGATCCGATAAAGAATCAAACTTATTCAAATGTTCCTGCTATTTTATATTTCCTTGAAAAAGGTGCTCAACCCACAGGAACTGTTTATGATATTTTAAGGAAGGCAGAATTCTTTAAAGAATTTCGAGTTTCTTTTGATAAAAAAAGAAAGGAAAAACAAGAATCATGAATAAAAAAAGGATAGGGTAACTAGTACCTATCTTTGTGTAAATCTTTATTCAAAGTTTTTTCTTGTTCTATTCATACTTATTTTATTCTTCTTTTTGTGGAACCCCCCAAACAAGGGGGGTAATCTTTCTTCTTGTATTTGTATTGTACCTTTCTTTTTTTGATTAAATAAAGCCGCTATTTTTTCTATCTTTACCTTTTCCTTATTTTTTTTCCGCTCAAAGTTTTATTCTTTATATTATGCTAATCCAACACAAATTTCTATATAATTTCTTGAAATTTGTTTGATAAAAAGTCCATTCATATTGACAATGGCGTATCAAACAAATATAATTTGATCGTATATAAATAGATCTTTTTATCCCCATTCCCTATCGGCTCTTTCCTTCACTTTAGTAAAATGAATGAGTTTGCTGAATTTTTTTATTTCGATCATATCTACACTTCATATTGATCCGGGTTGCTAACTCAACGGTAGAGTACTCGGCTTTTAATTGCGACTATGATCTTTTACACATTTGGATGAAGGAATTCGTCTAGACTATTGGTAGAGTTTATAAGACTGCGACTGATCCTGAAAGGTAATGAATGGAAAAAAAAGCATGTCGTAAAAAGAATAGAAAAAAGAAGAAGAAAATCATAGAAAAAGAAGATTTCTAGTACTCATAATAGAAATATAACGAGAGTTTTTCTTTTGATAACAATTGGTAAAGTATTTTGGGTCTAGTGAATAAATGGATAGAGCCTTATGGCTCCAATTCGAGTAAGACAAAAAAGCAACGAGCTTCCCTTCTTAATTTGAATGATTACCCGATCAAATTACTAATTATGCGTTAAAAATAGATTAGTGCCTGATGTGGGAAAAGGTTCTCTTGTGAATTGTGAGTGGACCATTGATTCTTTTTTTTTATTAATCCTAATTATTCTTTCTTGTGGATTGAAGACGGATGTGTAGAAGAAATAGTATAGTGATAAAAAAGGTATTTTTTTTCCAAAGTCAAAAGAGTGATTGGGTTGCAAAAATAAAAGATTTTTACCCCTTTTTATTATTGTTATTTTATTTATTTCTTTTCTTGTTATTCTACTTATATTAACAAGTAAAAGAAAACCAAATTGGATAGAAAGGAAAAAGATCTGTAGATTGGGCTCTCTGTCTCCGGGGTATATATTCTTTAATAGAATCTTTTACTTCATTAGATTATCATTATGTTTTTTACATGTATAAAAGTCTATATTATTGAAAGTAAAAGTATAGACAGTGCATAGTATATAATAATACTAGACTATATTATTAGAATTATATCTTCTAATAATAGAAAATAATTAGAAGAATAATATTATTCTTCTATTATTATAGTTTATTCTAGTTATACTATTTTAGTATAAATAGAAATATACTAATACAAATACTAAAAAGTCTTTTAGTATAAGAGAAACAATAATATACTACATACAACATATGTATACGCCGTTCTGACCATATTGCACTATGTATCATTTCATAACACAAGAAGTGCCTCCCTTTTTTGGTTACAGTAGAAATGTATTTAAATGGCAGAATTACAAGGATATTTAGATTGAAAAAAGATAGATTTCGGCAACAAAACTTCCTATATCCACTACTCCTTCAGGAGTATATTTACTCACTTGCTCATTATCATAGCTTCAATAGTTTGATTTTTTACGAACCTGTGGAAATTATCGGTTATGACAATAAATCTAGTTTAGTACTTGTGAAACGTTTAATTACTCGAATGTATCAACAGAAATCTTTGATTTCTTCGGTGAATGATTCTAACCAAAAGGAAAATGGATTTTGGGGGCACAAGAATTCTTTTTCTTCTCATTTTTCTTCTCAAATGGTATCAGAAGGTTTTGGAGTCATTCTGGAAATTCCATTCTCGTCGCGATTAGTATCTTCTCTTGAAGAAAAAAGAATACCAAAATCTCAGAATTTACGATCTATTCATTCAATATTTCCCTTTTTAGAGGATAAATTATCACATTTAAATTATGTGTCAGATCTACTAATACCCCATCCCATCCATCTGGAAATCTTGGTTCAAATCCTTCAATGCTGGATCAAAGATGTTCCTTCTTTGCATTTATTGCGATTGTTATTCCACGAATATCATAATTTGAATAGTATCCTTACTTCAAAGAAATCCATTTACGTCTTTTCAAAAAGAAAGAAAAGATTCTTTTGGTTCCTACATAATTCTTATGTATATGAATGCGAATATCTATTCCTGTTTCTTCGTAAAAAGTCTTCTTATTTACGATCAATATCTTCTGGAGTCTTTCTTGAGCGAACA